TTTATCAACTTCAACCAATTCAATTCGATTTATATTATATGGCATAATACAGCCTAGAGATATCGATTTGAATACGGATCGGGATATAAATAAAGACACCACCAATAACTTCGAAATAAGAATTGTTCTGTCGCGGATATTGTATGGAATAGAAATTGAAAAAATTCTATATCATATTGTTTTTCTTTTTTGTTCTAGTATTATTTGCTTCTATTTTCACATATTTCTATTTCTTTTTTGTTCTAATAGATGTCTTTTTGAGATTTTCGAAATAACTAATCCTTTAGTTTGCGAATGTCAGTTCCAAAAAAGCGTACTTCTAGATTTAAAAAGCGTATTCGTAAAAATAGGTGGAAAAGGGGGGGGTATTGGGCAGCGTTGAAAGCTTTTTCGTTCGCGAAATCCCTTTCAACGGGGAATTCAAAAAGTTTTTTTGTACGACAAATAACTAATAAAACGTCGGAATAATCTGAATCAGCCTGATTCGAAAAATGAGTTAATTTCGTTTCTAATTTAGACTCTACGTTTGAATATAGATTCTAGAATAGAAAAATAGAAATAAAAAAAAAAGTAAGTAATGATTTCCATTCACTAATGTTTTGAACCGATGAATTTGTCTACATCAAAAGTTTCAACCCCTTTTTAATGAGTTAATGGGTTATTGAAATATGTTTTTCATTCGAAGGATGGGGATTCTTATTTTCCCCATCACCCCACCCCCTTAGAAATAACTAAATAACACAACAATAGGGGTTTTGTCTTTTTTTTTACTTTTCTTTTTCTAATTATGCTATAGAAGAGGGGATCTAAAATCTTTAGGCAAAATCAATGGGTTGTTGAAACTATAAGTATAAAACCTTTTTTCTAACTTTATGAATCACTCTCTTTTATGAATCACTCTATATACCGTATCCACCACACTTTACCTCCAAAAGGGAAAGCACTTTTGCCTATTTAAACAGACATTATATACGAATAGGGTGAGAATTTTACGTGATCAAAAAAAGCCTATATTTGCTATATTTGAAAGGGAAGATGGATGATCAATCAAAAAATCTATACCTTTAGAATTCTAATTTAGAAAGAATTTTTTGAAGCAGGGTACAATTACACGATAGAAATCGAAATTTTTTTCTATGATATGTCCAGCCCAATACCTAATTGGTTTAATTTTAATAAAGGCGAACCAAAATTAAAATAAAAAAAAAACCTAACGATAAGGATTACGACAACACAAAAGTTATGCAAATTAAATAAATCCTTTTTGAATTGGTGGATGTTGCGCTGAAATTGTGATTCATAAAAACATAAAAAAGAAAAATCATAGTTTCTTTTTTTCCTGAATTGAAGTAAGAACTCTTGAGTTATAACAATTCGATTTTATGAAAACAGAAACTATGAAAACTTCTATTGTTAAGTTAATCTATTGTTAAGTTAAATAAAGCTGAAACCTTAAATAATTAAATAAGACGGCAAACGGGGAACTCTTTCCATCTCTATTTCAACAAGTTTTTATTCATCAATTGGAATGCTTCCTAAAAAGGATTTCATTCAAATTGACTCTTTCAATCTCGACGATTGAGTAAAAATAGGTTATTATGATTTCGAGCAAGCCGCTATGGTGAAATCGGTAGACACGCTGCTCTTAGGAAGCAGTGCTAGAGCATCTCGGTTCGAGTCCGAGTGGCGGCAGAGCGTCTTATAAAAGATAAAAAGATATGCAAAAAGCCCTATAATGAATTTAACTTCTGATTTCCATTCCGTATACTTGAAAGACTCTCCCTTTTTATTTGATTTTTATTTATGATATTTTCAACATTAGAGCATATATTAACTCATATATCCTTTTCGGTCGTTTCGATTGGAATTACAATTCAGTTGATAACCTTATTAGTCGATGAAATCATAGGACTATATGATTCATTAGAAAAAGGGATGATTGCTACCTTTGTCTGTCTAACAGGATTATTAGTCACTCGTTGGATTTATTCGGGGCATTTCCCATTAAGTGATTTATATGAATCATTAATCTTTCTTTCATGGAGTTTCTCTATTATTCATAGGATTTTCTATTTTAAAAAACATAAAAATCATTTAAGCGCAATAACCGCGCCAAGCGCTATTTTTACCCAGGGTTTTGCTACTTCGGGGTTTTTAACCAAAATGCATCAATCCGGAATATTAGTACCTGCTCTACAAGCCCAGTGGTTAATGATGCACGTAAGTATGATGGTATTAGGTTATGCAGCTCTTTTATGTGGATCATTATTATCCACAGCTCGTCTAGTCATTACATTTCGAAAAATTATAAGGATTTTGGATAAAAGAAATAATTTATTAAATGTAAATGAGTCATTTTCCTTTGGTGAAATCCAATACCGGAATGAAAAAAACAATGGTTTACTAAACACTTCTTTTCCTTATTTTCTTTATGCTAGAAATTATTATGGGTATCAATTGATTCAACAATTGGATCAGTGGAGTTATCGTATTATTAGTCTAGGATTTCTCTTTTTAACCATAGGTATTCTTTCGGGAGCAGTATGGGCTAATGAGGCATGGGGATCATATTGGAATTGGGATCCAAAGGAAACTTGGGCATTTATTACTTGGACTATATTCGGGATTTATTTACATACGCGAACAAATCCAAAATGGGAAGGTGTAAATTCTGCAATTGTGGCTTCTATGGGCTTTCTTATAATTTGGATATGCTACTTCGGGGTCAATCTATTAGGAATCGGGTTACATAGTTATGGTTCATTTAATTAACATCTAATTGAATTGTTGAATTGAAGAAAGGAATTGAATTGAAGAAAGGAAAGGGACTGATGAATACAAACATAGGACAGCGCAAATATAGAAACGAAACTTAGTGGAAGCTGCCGAGAACCCTTTGAATCACTACACTACTTGATTCAAAAGGTTCTCACAAAGGCCATAAGGTGTCTGGTTACAATTCAAATTTAGTTATTTATTGTTGACTTATTTATTCTTATTCTTTTACTTATTTATTCTTATTCTTTTTTAGTTAATTTAAATTTTAAACTTAAGACACGAAAAAATACTTCTTTTTTCATTGGACAACGACCAATTTAAAAAAGCAGAGGGCATAGGATTGGTTTTTGATTTTTTTTATTCATGAAAACTATCTATAAAAAAAATTAGATAGAATAGCTTCTACCTTGTCCACTGATAGGGAGAGAACGAAATCCGGATAAATACCAATACCTATTACGGGTAGAAGAATAGATATCAAAACAAATAACTCCCGGGGGCCGGAATCAAAAAAATAAGAGTTTTGAGCATTAAATAGCTTGTACCCATAGAACATTTGCCGTGACATAGATAATGAATAAATAGGAGTTAATATCATTCCAATTGCCATTACAAAAGTAATTAGTATTTTGGGCATTAACAAGTATTTTTGGCTGGTAATTATTCCAAAAAATACTATCAATTCCGCAAAAAAACCACTCATGCCCGGTAATGCAAGGGAAGCCATCGATAAGATACTGAATATGGTGAATATCTTTGGAATTGGGATAGCCAATCCGCCCATTTCGTCAAGATAACCAAGACGTATTCTATCATAACTCGTTCCTGCCAAGAAAAAAAGTGCAGCGCTAATAAACCCATGAGAAATTATTTGTAAAATGGCTCCGTTGAGTCCCGTATCGGTTATCGACCCAATCCCTATAATTATAAAACCCATATGAGATACGGAGGAATAAGCTATTCTTTTTTTTAAATTCCGTTGGCTAGGAGATGTTGAAGCTGCATAAATTATTTGCATTGTACCTACTATCATCAACCAGGGAGAAAATATAGAATGAGCGTGCGGTAATAGTTCCATATTGATCCGAATCAACCCATATGCTCCCATTTTTAATAAGATTCCGGCTAGAAGCATACAAGTACTGTAATGCGCCTCTCCATGGGTGTCTGGTAACCACGTATGGAAGGGTATAATCGGTGATTTGACAGCAAAAGCAATAAGAAACCCAATATAAAATATTATTTCCAGTTCCGCGGGATACGATTGATTAGCTAATGTTTCCAAATTTAATATTGGCTCATTGGAACCATATAAACCGATACCCAAAACTCCTATTAATAGAAAAATGGATCCTCCCGCAGTGTACAAAATAAACTTTGTAGCTGAATAAAGACGTTTTTTCCCCCCCCACACGGATAGAAGTAGATAAACGGGAATTAATTCTAACTCCCACATGATGAAAAAAAGTAAAAGGTCTCGAGAAGAAAATGATCCTATTTGACCGCTGTACATTGCTAACATCAGGAAATGGAATAATCGGGAATTCCGAGTAACTGGCCGAGCCGCTAAAGTAGCTAAAGTGGTGATAAATCCTGTCAGTAAAATAGGTCCTAAGGAAAGTCCATCTATTCCCAATCTCCAGTAAAAATCAAAAAAATTGATCCATTTATAATCCTCTGCTAGCTGGATTAATGGATCGTCGAACTGGAAATGATAACAGAACGCATAGGTCGTTAGAAGGAGTTCTAAGACGCAGATATATATAGTATACCCTCTAGTCACCTTATTTCCTCTATGGGGGAGGAAGAAAATTAAAGAACCCGCGGCTATCGGAAAAACTACAATTATTGTTAACCAAGGAAAATCATTCGTGGTAAAGACAAGATACACTTGGACCAGAAAAACCCGTACTCTAAAATGGAATTTATTCTTAATTTGGTTTTTTCTTTTTAGAGTACGGGTTTTTGTCGGTAATCGGTAAAAAAAAAAGAAAATGGATTCGAAATGGATTTAAGTGGGGTTTTCTGAAACGTCTCAATATCAATAAGCTAGACCCATGCTTCGAGTTGTTTCATGCCATAAATAAACTCGAACACTCAAGAAATCCGTTGGACAGGCGGATTCACATCTCTTACAACCAACACAGTCCTCTGTTCTTGGAGCAGAAGCAATTTGCTTAGCTTTACATCCGTCCCAAGGTATCATTTCTAATACATCTGTGGGGCAGGCGCGGACACATTGAGTACACCCTATACATGTATCATAAATCTTTACTGAATGTGACATTGGATCTATAAATTTTTGAACTCCTAAAGTTTCGATCTAGTAAAGTTGGAAATAGCCGATATATTTAAACACCAGATGAATCAATGATTTACCAGAATTTTTCTAATCAATCCACTTCTGGATCAACTCATAATACTAATAGGGAATAAAGATACTTTGATTTCTTATGTTTTCGCAAACATGATTGAGGTTACGACGTATTCTAATTATATAGGCTAATTCGAATTGATGACTATTATGATTTCTAAATACTACTTATTCAACAAAGTTGATTGATTGATACGAGTCGATTTTCTGTTACGATAAATTGACGAAACAATAGCTGATCCAATAGCTGCTTCAGCGGCTGCAATAGCTATAACAAAAATTGAGAAAATATCTCCTTTTAATTGACGACTATCAAAAAAATAAGAAAATGTTACGAAATTTAGATTAACCGCATTTAGTATAAGTTCAAGACACATCAGGGCCCGAACCATATTCCGGCTCGTGATCAATCCATAGATACCGATAGAAAATAAATAGGCACTCAAAACAAGTACATGCTCGAGTATCATTGACCAACTCCGTACCAATTGCGATTCATTTCAATATGAACAATAATTCAAGTGATTCGATTGCTTAGAATATAACAAGTACCCAACAAAACAAGATATTGGTAATAGATCGAATAGGGCGACTAAAAAAATTTCTATTTTATACATGAACCGAACAGTATTCAAATCGAATTTCAGGGAAATTGATGTTGATAACACAGAAAAAGGTTGAATTTTGATTTCTGTTCCTAGTTATAAAGATTTTTTACTGACGAGCCACGGCAATTGCACCTATCAAAGCAACTAAAAGAATTATCGAAATCAGTTCAAATGGAAGAAAAAAGTCCGTTGATAAATGAATACCAATTTGTTGACTATTGCTTATCAAATCTTCCTCTATAATCTGGTTGGATCGGGTAGTCCAAATAATCCCATACCACGACGTATCTAGAATAGTAGTGATTAGTGAAAAAAAAATACTTGTACAGACTAGGGAAGTAACCCCATCCCCAATAGTCCAAAGATGAAAATGAAAATCTTTAGAATAGCCTGAACCATTCATGAACATTACAGCAAATATGATTAAAACATTTACAGCCCCCACGTAAATAAGAAGCTGTGCAGCAGCTACAAAATGGGAATTTGATAGAATATAGAATAAGGATATACAAACAAGAACCAATCCCAATGAAAAGGCAGAATAAATTGGGTTGGTAAGTAATACTACTCCCAGACCTCCTACTATAAGACCCGATCCCAGAAAAACTAAAAGAAAATCATGTAGTGGTCCAGGCAAATCCATTATATTAAAATAAGAGATAAATAAATCGAAATGTTTTTCATGACCTTATTGAACCGACCAGGAAAATTTTTTTATGAGACATTCCCAATTGAATTAAATTAGAATCTAATAAGTGTGAGTTAATGGGGGTCTAGTTATTGGGTCAATTTCGCTCTTTTCTGTATTCTAAACGGCAGTTTGAAATTGAAACTATATATTTCAAAATTATTATGGAGATATTATATTAATAGACTTTCAATACAAATTAAGTCATACTTTTCAGAACCCAATCAATAGTTGGGATTTGTAATTATTGACCAAGCAAAGAGAAAGACCTTATCCCCTTCTACCAAAAAGAAACCTTAGTACTTTGCAATTACTCTTTAATCAAGAGGTTTACCCCTTTTTTTTTGAGACGAATTCCCAACTGTTCGAATTGTAAAATCGTCAATTATTGATATTGGTAAACGACCTAAAGAAATTTGATTATAATTCAATTCGTGACGGTCGTACGTAGCGAGTTCATATTCTTCAGTCATTGATAAACAATTTGTTGGACAATACTCAACGCAATTACCACAAAAAATACAAATTCCAAAATCAATACTGTAATTAAACAATCGTTTCTTTCGAATATCTGTTTCCCATTTCCAATCAACAACTGGCAGATCTATAGGACATACACGAACACATACTTCACAAGCAATACATTTATCAAATTCAAAATGGATTCGACCGCGGAAACGCTCCGATGTGATTAATTTTTCATAAGGATATTGAATAGTTACAGGTAAACGATTTGCTTGGGATAAGGTAATTAGGAAACTTTGACCAATGTACCTTGCAGCCCGTACTGTTTGTTGACCATAATTGATGAACCCAGTTACCATAGGGAACATATCGTGAATAGTTATGAATAATTTGATTTTCTTTCTTTCTCTTGTTTGAGACAAGTCGCAAATATCGTATTCCTTTTTTCTTTACAGTGAAAGGAGTTGGGAAGAAGTTGTTAATAATAGATTACCGAGAGAAATAGGTAAAAGAAATTTCCAGCCAAGATTTAAGAGTTGGTCCATTCTTAATCTAGGTAAAGTCCATCTTGTTGTGATAGGAATGAACAAGAACAAATAAGTTTTAGCTAATGTAATAAAGATACCAATTGTCGTTCCAAAAATTCCATCCGCTTTATTTATTTCAAATAGCTCCGGAACAAATCTGTACGGAATGGAAAGATTCCAACCACCCAAGTAAAGAACTGTTACAAATAAAGAGGAAACTAATAGATTTAGATAAGAAGCAACGTAAAATAAACCAAACCGGATCCCTGAATATTCGGTTTGATAACCTGCTACTAATTCTTCTTCGGCTTCTGGTAAATCAAAAGGCAATCTCTCGCATTCCGCTAGGGAAGAAATTAGAAAAACCATAAACCCTATGGGTTGACGCCACAAATTCCACCCCAAAAAACCATATTTTGACTGCGCGCCAACTATATCAACTGTACTTGAACTGTTAGATAATCATAGTCGGTGATAACATTACAGTTCCCATCGCTATTACAAAACCGTACATGAGATTTTCACCTCATACGGCTCCTCAGGGCCACAAATAAATGTAAGGACCGAGCCAGTATTAGTTATCTTGATATGGTTATCGAATAGATAGAGTCAAAATCTATTGGAAGGTCCCCAATTATACCAATGGAATTCTGTCTGCTATAAAAATAAATACAAAATAAAGAGTATTTCTGAATTGATCTCAGCCTTTACGAATTTCAATTTTTCTGTCTTGAGTAATAACTTAATGAATCCTTGAATAAAATACTTCTTGTATAAATATCAATAGATATTTCAACCCATCGTTTTATTTTCCATTACGAAAAAGAATTAAGCATTACATTAGTTCATGAATCAGGACAGGAATTTGATTTCTATGAATATATGAAAGAAAGAATAAAAAGATCTCTTTTGTTTATATTGGAATTGTATTTTTTCTATTTTTTTTTGTTCCTCTTCTTCATTCTGAGAAAAGGGGGGCTTAAAAAAGGTAAAGGATTATTTCGTTCCCGATAGTCATTTCTTTAATCGGTGGATAGGAGCATACTCTGGATCGGAATTGTGGGGAGTACTGCCTGATCATTTCTACTAAATTTAAAGCCCCAATTAGTATTCTTTTTATGGTATGCAGAAGTATCCTTTTAGATAATTTACATAATCTCCATTACTAATCCTTTGTGTGTTTTTTGGTGTTCCTTCCTACCCACTCATCTTTTTTTAATCCCCCGTTTTGTAATATCTGTATTGTAATACATACAAACGATAGTGAAAACTCCATAGGGTTGATCCTTTGAGCCCGCTTCAAGCCAGGATGAACAATCAACCAATCTTGGGGTAAAGGGCTTCTTCCATGTTTGTTTACTTCGACTTAACTCTTGTACACAGGAAATGAGACTCAATCCACCTTTACTGCGAATTTGGAAGTTGTTTTCTTTCACTCATATATAACTACCTAATTAATTTTATTAACCTAAAGAAGAAATAAATGAATAAAAAGATGAAGATATCTATTAAATTTCTTTTTTTTCTCGAAGGAAAAGCATAGGGAAAAGAAAAGTTTCTGTTTTAACGAATCGCACGTAGAGATATTGATAAAACACATAAAGTTAATGGTATTTCATAACTAATCGATTGAGCAGCAGCTCGCAGACCACCTAAAAAGGAATATTTATTATTTGATCCATATCCTGACATAAGAAGTCCAATAGGAGCAATACTTGAAATGGCAATCCATAAAAAAATACCGATATTGAAATCAGCTAAAACAAGGTGATAACTAAAAGGAATTACTGAATAACTTAGTAGAATTGATATGACTGCTATAGATGGTCCAATACTGAATAACCGAGTATTTCCTCTAGATGGAAGAAGATTCTCTTTCAAAAGTAGTTTTGTCCCATCGGCTAAAGCTTGAAGAATTCCCAACGGGCTGGCGTATTCAGGCCCAATACGTTGTTGTATTCCTGCGGATACTTCTCTTTCTAACCACACAATTACGAGTACACCTATTGTGATTCCCAATACAGGCGTGAAAATAGGAACAAGCATCCATATGATCCCATAGACCTCTTTTAAGGATTCCAATCTGGAAAAAGAATTGATATCTTGTACTTCTGTTGTATCAATTAGCATTTCAACGATCAACTTCTCCCATAATGATATCTATACTACCTAGTATCGTCATAATATCAGCCAATTTCATTCTTTTAACTAACTGCGGAAGAATTTGCAAATTGATAAAACCTGGTGGGCGAATTTTCCATCTCCAAGGAAAACCGCTTTGATCTCCTATCAGAAAAATTCCCAATTCTCCTTTTGGGGCTTCGACTCTCACGTAAAGTTCTTGTTTCGGCAATTCAAAAGTAGGAGAGGGTTTTTTACTAATGAATCTATCTTCAAAATCAGTCCATTCTGGGTTGTTTTCTCTATCAAAGCATCGGATTTCTAAATTCTCATAGGGCCCCCCCGGAATTCCTTCCAAAGCTTGTTGAATAATTTTTATGGATTCCCTCATTTCGCCCATTCGGACTAAATAACGGGCTAATGAATCCCCTTCTTTTTGCCACTGTACCTCCCAATCAAATTCGTCGTAACACTCATAATGATCGACTTTACGAAGATCCCATTCGAGTCCAGACGCTCGTAGCATTGGTCCTGACAAACCCCAATTTATTGCTTCTTCTCCACCAATAATGCCTACTCCTTCAACGCGTTCTAAAAAAATAGGGTTTCGCGTAATAAGTTTTTCATATTCAACAACCCCTGTTAAAAAATAATCACAGAAATCAAAACATTTATCTATCCAGCCATGAGGTAAATCAGCTGCTATTCCTCCGATACGAAAATAATTATGCATCATTCTCATACCGGTGGCAGCTTCGAATAGATCATATACTAATTCTCTTTCTCTGAAAATATAGAAGAAAGGAGTCTGTGCACCAATATCTGCCATAAAAGGGCCAAGCCATAACAGATGAGAAGCTATACGACTCAACTCCAACATAATTACTCTGATATAGCTGGCCCTTTTAGGTACTTGAATATTTCCCAACAGTTCTGGTCCATTTACAGTTATTGCTTCTGTGAACATAGTAGCTAAATAATCCCAACGTGTTACATAAGGCAGATATTGTATAATTGTTCGGTTTTCCGCAATTTTTTCCATCCCTCTGTGTAAATAACCCAATATTGCTTCACAGTCAATAACATCTTCACCATCTAGAGTAACGATGAGACGAAGAACACCGTGCATTGATGGGTGGTGAGGGCCCATATTGACTACCATAAGGTCTTTCCCAGTAGCTAGTATATTCATAGGTTTTTCCTCGATTCATTCTTAGCATGAATTGTTGAAAACAAAAAGAAGTTCATCAATATTCAAAATCTAATAAATAAAATATTTCAAAATTGTATTTCAAATTAACGATTTTTTGACTCCCGAATATTCAACTGACTAATTAATTCTTTATAACGTACTCTATTTTTCTTTGACAAATACGATAGCAACCGTTGGCGTTTTTCCAGAATTTTCCGTAGACCTCTCTGAGATAAATAGTCTTTTCTGTGCAATTCCAAATGTGAAGTAAGTCTTCGTATCTTATTGGTGAACCTGAATACTTGAAATTCAACAGACCCGCAGTTTTCTTCTCTTTTTTCTTGAAAAATAATTGAGATGAATGAATTTTTTACCATAAAACGAAATCTCCTCCCTCCTTTTTTTATATGAATTTTACTGATCAGTAATAATAATGCTAGTCATTTGAATTTGATATACACAACAATCTTACGTTCGTTATCAACTTCCTCTAAAATCAACCAAAAATCAATTCAATTTGCAATTTGATTAGGGATCCAAAAGGATGTTATATTTGTGGAAAAGAGAAAAGTTGAGACCTAAAAAAAAGATTCTGTTGATTCATTTATAGATCTAATTGATATGTATATCATTAAATTGGTATCATGTATCAGAATGGAATGTAGGATAAGGCATGTGTGCATCTCTGGGTTTTCATATATCCCACACCGTAAGCATAGATAGGAAAAACATAGTATTAACGAATTTTCAATCGTGGGTACATATGTATCCTTACCATACTGAAACGACTACCATTATTGGTATTAAACCAATAGCGATTCATACAAACTAAATCTTCTAATCGATAATTGGACCAAAGAAAGAACTTTAAGTTAATGAATTTCTTTTTTTCTCGAGCAAGATCTTTGCTTTTATCCCAAACGCAACTACGCATACCATTTCGATTCTTCGAATTGAAACAAATTAGAGTTCTCAATTCTCTACGACGTTTAGGGAATAAAATCTTTTCAGGAACAAGCAAATCATAATGCTTTTTGTCTTTAGTTCCAGTCCTTAGTTGATGGCTTGGAATACATTCATCAAAAATTTTCTTATCAACATAGCCTTTTTCTCGGTATCTTTTATTAAATTTTAATTGGCGCTTATTCTTATGAACCAATGAAATACCTATGGTTTGATATAGAAAAAATTGTCCATCATTTTTTACAGACAGACGAGCCGGTTCGATAATCACTATTCCCTTTTTCATCAATTCGGTAAGAGTTAAATCCTTCTCAGTCATCAAAATATCCAGACGCATTTCTCCCCTTTGAATATAGGATATAGCAATTTCTCTTGGGTTTATCAGTCGGAGCAGGAGACAATCGATTTGGATATTATTCATTAGCTTTTCATTTAAAGAATTATCCCATCTCAACTGAAAATGAAAATATTTTTTTAGTAAGAAATCAAGCTCTGCTTCTGTGTTGCTTTTGTATTGCTTTTTCTTTCTACGTTTTTTCATGTCAGATCCCGCATACTTTTCTTCAACATCTTTTTCTTGGTTTGAGAGAACTGATCCAAGACTTACTTGGTTTTGTGCATCTGATCTCGGATTTCCTTGGCTTGCGGGTTCTTTTTCTTCTTGACTTCCATTGTCTAATTCAAGATATTTTTTTTGATTCGATGATATAAAAAGATATTCCTTTTTCTTTCCAGTTCTCTTTTTATTACCATTTGCATTTCCATTAAAATCGAAAAGAAGTAATTTGATTGGTATGATCCACGGTTTCATTTTATATGCATTAAAAAGTATCACAAATTCTGGGAAGAACCAAAGCTCCCGATTTGATATAAGACTATTTAGTATTTTGTTATTCATTCCCATCCAATCAAAAAAGAACTCTTTTTGGTTGGATGGGTTAATTTCTTCATTTTGATGAATTGGAAAATAAAAAAGACCTTTCTTATTAATTTCATCAATTATTTGATAATTATCCGCCCCAATCTTAGTATTTTGATTACTGTTGGTACCAGTATCCATATCAACCCAGGATTGAATATCGATCTTATTTCTAAGACAAAAATGGAGAATTCTCCAATCAAAATATTTTCTATTCGAAATTTTATCTATATCCATAATATCGTCTTCCCCTAGATAATTAGTGGTAGGGATACTTCCCAGCATACCAAATAATTTTCCTTTCCCTATGTTGTAATTATAAAAACTTTCTTCTTCATTCTTTACTTGGACTAGTGATCTATGAATAGACGAGTCTTTCTTATCGTCATAATTAATAGATTTATATGATAAAAGATCATATCTATAGTGTTTTTGAAAATTCGATTTTTGATTCCGTAATGGGTCTGCTTCAAAAAGATTTTGTTTTTCTTTTTGGTAATGAGTTAATCTGTTTTTTTCATATGAATCTTTTTTGTTTAAATCTTTATTTTGAGTCATACAGTCTTGATTCGCTCGATTTCTCCATTTTTGTGGTACTAATCTAGTCCATCTAATCCTAGGTAAATCGTATTGATAATGACTCCTTAACCAGGTTTTCCATTCATTCATTCCAAAATTCCAAAAAGGTTTATGTCTTAATTCGTAATGAAATATTCCTTGTTTTTCAAAAAAATCTTTTAGTTCATTCTTAAGAAAAAGAGATGTTCCGTGATATTGAAGGACAGATCTTAAATTATAAAAGTTAATAACTTGGGTTTGTGATAATTTGTAAAATACATATGCTTGTGATTGTGAGAAAGAAGATAAATCCCCAAAAATCTTTGAATTCTTATTATTATTACTAATCTTATAAAGTGATTTTCTTAGAGTCGAAAGAAAGTGAATTGTATTTGTAGTTGTTTTATTAATTTTTTCCTGATTTGCTTCATTATTGTGATTGTGGACGTTTTTATCAATAATTTGAATTTTTTTTGTTGATTCAAAAAAAAATTTTGCATTGATTCTTGGAATATTAAGTATAGATAAAAAAAGGTTTATGTATACCCTTTCAATCAAAAATTTTATAAAAAAATATGATTTACGGATTAATCGAGTATTTCTTCTTTTGAATATCTGCCAAATCCTTTTTGATGATTCTAATATTTTAGCATGATAACTTATTTTGTTAGAAATAATATTTATTTCGTGAGTTAGCAATCCTTTTTTCTTCTCTTTTGTAATTTTTTCTATTTGGTTTCTGATTATGTTTGTTCTATTACTTAGATCTTTCATTTTTTTTTCTGTTAGTGAGAAATTTGTCCAATGCATAGATCGAATTTGAATAGACAATTCGTGAATCGTATGATTCCCGATTATCGTTATCGAATCTTTTTTAGTTTCACCCAAGTCCTCTATTTCTCTCATTTCTCTCAATCTAACTAATCGAATTGGCTTTCTTTTTGAAAGTTTTTTTATTTTTCCTTTTAGAAATCGAATGCTTTTGATGACCCATTTGTTTGTTTCTTTTGCCACTTTTCGGAAAATTTTTGTTCTTTCTTTTAAAATTCTTAAAACTATAAAAGACTTAGTTTTCCATTTTCGAATTTTTTTTTTGAATTCTTGCAAAACGGGTTCAAAAACTGAACGTCGTTTTCGGGGAGAACCAAAAGGAAGTTCAGTTTCCATTCCCCAAACTGTTAAAAAACAAAAATCACTTTCTTGTCCTTTTATTTTTTTCAATGAATCCTTAGGAAGGGATTGTAGCTTAGATCTGCGCCGGGGTTTTAGGTAAAAAGGAAATAGGATCTTTATCTGAATACCGTCTGTTAACCAGTTGTCCGGAAATTCTGTTTCGGATAATTGAACACCATTATAGGTGCATTTAACATGCATTTCCTTTTTCCAATCCTTTAAATCCTGGGACCACTCGGGCAATTCAAATAATAGTATGCGAGCGAGATTTTTAGCTATTATCAATGAAGGTAATATAATATATTTTCTAAGAATCGATTGAGTTAATAATAGAAACCCTCTTATTGCTTGAGAAAATAAAAAGCTATCCCAGGTTTCTGCTATTTTCATCCGTACTTTTTCTTTTCTTTTGTATTCTTCTTTTTTATCAATTTTTTTTTGTGTTTCGTTTGTATAATCAGACGGTTTTTGGTCTTTTTGTTTCCACATCCAATTTCTAAAAATTCGAAAAATTCCTTTCATCGGTCCGGAAATCTCAAAATAAAAATAAAAGGGTTTCTTTATTCTGTCCAAAAAAAGGGGTGAATGGGCATTTGCTTGAAACAGTTCCCAAGTAACGGTTTTGCGTCTTTGT